AACCTTTCTTGTCTTCAAGCAGTGTCTGTTTACGGCCGATTTCAGGGGAAGGAGAAGCCTCAGCGTACCAAACAGATTCATTAGGTTCAGGGGCTGAAAGGGACGGATTCCCCATTGGGTTCAGGGACGAGTACGGAAAGTCAGAGTCCAAGTCCCAAAGAACGAGTTCAGCCACTTCCTTCGCTATTGATGGGACATCTAGATCTAGGTCAGCCGCATCTGCAGTTGAAGCAGTTGACGGCCGGGCCAAGGCCAACAAGAGCCATGTTTGCATTTGATGAGCCTGACTAGTAGCAGCAACCAGGTTATGTCTGTGCTGTGACTTTATATGAACCGTGTCAGAATGAGCATCAAATCAACCAAAAGTTCTCAGCTTCTTTCTTAAGTGCTTCAGTTCGACGTGATCTATCGCAGACGGTTTTGAATCAGACTCTTCCCCTACTTTCCACGCATCATGAGCGGATTCACCTTTCTCCCTCTGCAACTCCAGCCAATTAGTCATCTGAATCTTAGAATGTGCTAATGGTTGGGGGTCCGCCCAAGCTTTCTCGATCAATAGAGCTGTCAAATTTCCCCTCTCCCCGATCCATGCTGTCTTTCGAATCCCTTCATCCGACCCCGTAGTGAGGAGTCTGCATTTCAGAACCTGCAGCTATCTCCAAACCAAGCCCTCGAAAGATTCTAGTGGTTACAGAATCCTCCAGCGGGGAAGGTATTGACTTGCCCTACTGATTTAAGGGTAGGGGAATCCCTATTATTAGCACTTAGAATCGATGATTTCGCGCACCCACCCAGGCACTGGAGAAGGCTTCTGATTTGGAATGATCACCTAAACCTAGAGTAGCAAATTTTTTATCTCTCCCTCACCCACAGCAATGGTTATCCCCGTTATCACCTGAATCCTACTTCTTCCATGGAAAATGGGAAATGTCAAATTCGGAAGGCGGGGTAAACGGAATGAAGTACATAGAGCCTCATGATAGTCCTTATCCGTGTGTACCGATCCCACCTTCACAGCACAAAATCCCCTTTTCCTCTGGGGTACAGTAAGATTCGAGCAAGATGGAACCGAAATCCTTTGTATTGGCTTTGGGCCATAAATGCGGTAGAGAAGGGTTGCGCCCGAACCTTCAGCATGCGCAAACCTGTTTGCACGCCTCTTGCGGAACGAGATCAAACTGAAACTATTAATGCGGATAGAAATGGCATGGAAGCGAACGAACTAGGAAAGCAGCATGGAAAGCGAGGCTCGTAGCACCCCCCCTCCTACTTAGACTGCGGTAAGGGACGGGACTCTGATCCCCCGACTAAGGTGCTTCCATTCCCTACGTATGCCGCTACATGCCTTCGCCGCATCCTCTCATGCCCGGTCCAGAACGTCACATCTTACCATGATTGGTGGGAACGCGGTTTCTCATGATAACAGGGGTTAAGCTGTCCACTCGGGGTGGAAGGTGCGTGCTGCTGAAACTTCTTAAGGATATGCTGCTTCCACCCGACCAATCGGTCCTGGCCCAGATGCTAATTAAAAAGTGTTCACACGCCAACTGGGTGGTAAGCTGCAGGATCTGGATCAACTGGCACGGTATATTATGCATCCGGGGTGGTATCCGCTCGAACTACTGATGGAATTAGGTCAATCGGTGAACCTCAAACCGGCTTCCAAGGATTGAGATAGGCAGAGTTCCCTCACCCTAGCAGCGGAATTGAATCAGAAAGCAAGACAGAATAGGCTCTGACTGCTCTAGAAAGAACTTCCCTTGAATCAACTGCTATTGAGATTAGCTGTGGGACTTCGGTGCCTTAAGCGGAAGAGGGGATTTCTTTCTCTTTCTGGCTGCTACGCTCCTTTCTTCTTCTTTTTTTCTGTCTCTGAAGTGAGTGAAGTCAAGCTAGCGTCAGCAAATCGGACATAAGCAATACACGTAAATCCCCGTCCTTTAGAAAGACGATAGCGATTCTCTTCCAGTGCTTTAATTAAGAGTTCAAAGAGTAACCTATAAGAAAAAATGGTAGGAATACCCGGAGCGTAGCTCTATCGGAACTTACCTCAGCGACTTTAACTTCCTATCGGCTTCGGACCGAAAGAGAGTGAGATGGAATCAAGAAGAGATCTAGCATTACGCAATCTTTCTAAGAAAGTCATTTCAGTCATCGATTGACTGCTATTCCCACTTCTTAGGAGTGAAAGGCTGGAAAGCAGTTCTTTTCCTAGGTTGACTCATGAGTTAGTGTGCAAGACCGGCTCTCCTCTTTCTTAAATGTTCTAACAGTGGGATTTTAGCTTTTCTGGATTTCCCACCAATTCCTTAGATCCCTAGTCTTAGAGCTAAAGGAAGTCCTCTAACTAATCTAATCCCCCGAAGGAGAAGGCGGAGTTCTCTTTCCTGTGCTATCAATAAGAAGGAAGGAACTCTTTCTTTTAGGAATAATGAAAGTGAAGACGTTCAGCTACCATAGAATCAACAGACTCCTTCTTTCTCTCCTGCATGAGATCTTGACTATTGGGGATCTTTTTAAGAAAAGAAGACAGAAGGTAGTTGACTTGCTTACTTGTTAGAGTAAGGAAGAAAGAAGGCTTACAGGCAGGGAGTTAGAAGAGGGGTTCTTCCTTATTAGCTAGCTTCGCCGGACTGACTTCAGGTTATAAAGGAAGGGTTATGACTACCTTTAACTCGCTCACTCGGGCGCAATACCCATCCTTCTTGAGCTTCCCATTAACCCATTTAATGCGGATTAAAGGATGAGCTAGCCCTCCGGAAGACATATAGGTTTCAAAACCGCCGGATAACTCTCAAATTCTTTTTAAGGAAGATTCGAGCGGTAGATTCAGCTGCGGCAGACGAACGCATTCGCACTTCCGCAGCAAACATAAGGAATTTGGAGCTAAGGCTGGAAGTGCTGCGGGAGGAGCAGCTCGAACTCATTTCGGAGGCTGTGTCCCGGCTGTCACACTCGGTGACAGACAGGGAAGACTAGAAAAAAAAAGTAGTTCCTTTATCTTCTTTCTACTTGTTAAGGCCTATCCTTTGACTTATTTCTGTTTCGAAAATAATTAATGTATTTAGCATAACAGAATGCTTTTAAAGCTCTAGTTCTCTAGGAAAGTCATATGTGGTTGTTTATGTAATGTAGTGTTTTATGTAGTAGTAATGAATAAATCTTTTGGATAAATGTTTTTTCTCGATTGATAGAAGGACGGATTCTATTGTTTTGAACCTTGCTCGCATAAAGTCGGATTTGAATTTCAATCCAACAATCAGGATGGATAGAAAGACATACCATCTGCCCTTTGATTCTCTGGCCGAGTTGGAATTGCATTTGAAGGGGGAAGAAGTTTTTACAGAAGTAAGTGGGAATTTTTAATAATTAAAATAATATAAGAAACTGATGCCTACCGGAAAGCTCAGTAGGGGCTGAGCTAGACAAGCAAGCAACTGTCAGCCCTCCAAACCAAATAGGCAGGGGAGAGATCCTTACCAATACATTTGATATCCGGCTTAAAAGAAAAAGCAAAAAGCATCTCTTATATTTATACAAATACAGATATCGATTCAGTGAGCTAGCCCGCTACAGATGATTGCTGCCTTGCACTTCCAACCGGAAGATCAGATGCCAGGGAAAAATGACTTTTAAAAACATATTATTTTAACAGATCTGCTAAAATAAAAAAGCCGATTTGAGATCGTTTATCCAGGAAAGGCAACATCTATCGCAAACCTTAAACTCGTGATTGAACTAAATAAAGGAGGCCATGAAGAAGGTTTTTCTCACTACACGAGTAAGAAGTTACTAGCCGCTCTATATCTATAAAGAGAGACGGATTTCGCCTGCCACTCTACCGAGCTAACCAGAACAGATGAGCATCTCTTTCAAGAAAGGATTGAACAAGTGATTAAACATCTGGCGGGGGAATCGACCTACTTTTTCAGATGATTTGTGGACGGATGGCCAATAGCCAATGCCGTTACAAATTCAACCGATTGAGAGAGAGAGGCCCATGCTTTCCTTAGTTTGGATTTCGCCTTTCTAACTGACCGATTGCACTAAATGAAGGAAGAAGGCAGGAGATCGACCCCCATTCATTGCTCTCTTTCTGATTCGTACACTACTCCATATCGTACAATTAGACCCCTAATCAATCTTGACTTTCTCCCTGGGCTTTATCCCCTTCCATTTCAGTCCTACAGGTTGGAGTCTTTGCTAAGGTCAGGGAATGCCTATAAGATAAGGAAATCAACAGTCCTAACCCCAATTCATCAGTTCCTGCCCCTGATGAGCCTGATTGTGTAATTTGTGTAAAAGTCCCAGTTATTGCAGTAGCAGTCCCCCGGGTGCTTACGAGCCAGTGGAAATTGGACATTCCTTTCTTTCAGTCTTTCCATCAGTCCCTCTTTCCCTTGTACCCGCCTTCGTATCTGTTGTCAGGATATATCTAGAATAAGCTTTCGTATTAGTGCCCTTCACTTCAAAGAGTCTTCGTGCTATTCCCACTCCTCTTCCTTCAAGCAAGTCCATCCATCCAGTCTAAATCGTGACCTCTTTCTTAGGCAATCCACCATCAGGCAAATTGGAAGGGGAAGGCAAAGGCAAGCCAGGATAGTGACAGTTAGCTTCATCTGCACTTCATTCATTAGGTGAAGCTGACATGCAGTGGAAGTTCTAAGCTCTAAGCCTAGGGTCAGGGTCAACCCATCCAAGGAATGGTTGTGGTAGTTCTCTGCCAGCGAGTGTCCTTCCTTCTCTTTTGAGCTAGTTCCCTGACCTGCGGTAGTAGACGACCTTTGAGTCTAGCTTCACGCTCGATACAGGAAAGAGAAGAGCTGCTAGCAGCGGAGGATGTTCTTAATCTCAAAGAAGCCATTCGTCAACCTACAACTGACTGACTACTATCTTCTTATCAGACATACTGGGAGACAGAAGGGAGGCTCTATTCAACCATTCTATCAAAGACTGGCTACCATAACCATATAAGAAGAAGAAAGAAGAGACTGATTAGCCTGACTGCTTGACCTCCTCTCTCTTAGCTAAAGATGGGGTGATCGAGATAGTAGTTCCCTCTTTCCCGGATGGGACTCTACTAGAGAATAGATAGCCCAATTCCACTACATCCGCTCTAGGCGGAGATGTTCGAAGTTCCTAAATGACTGGGCTACTTAGGCAGACACCCCTCACTACCTTTCGACTCGGGGTTTTCTAAGGTGCTAAATGCATTGTTGCAGTCGATGCTCTTTCGTTCAAAGATCCTATCTTCTCTTCTGACTAGGTGAGACCTGGTTGTTCGAGGAAATCCTTGTCGCTACTCTAAGTAAAGTAGTTTCCCGAGTCTTTTGATTTCCTAACCAAGGATAGGCGACTCCGGATCTGAGATTGTACTAGACTGAGCTGCCAGAGTTGTTGGACTGGGGTCTCTATTGCTTTCTTGTGAAAGGATCTGCTTCCTTGTGCTCTTTTTGCATTCTCCCAGAGAACTAGGGGGGATTAGATTGTCACCTCTCCGGGTTGGTTAGAACAAGAAAAGAAAAAGACCAAGACTAATGTGAACCCAACAGGAGCTCGAAACCGCCGATAAGGGCTTCACAACGAGTCCATCGAAACGAAGCTAATTAGATTCTAGTAGTAGCACTTATTGCCACTGATGCCTTCTTAGCCGTGTCGTGAAAGTCCTTTGCTCAAGTGCTCAAGGAAAAGGGATCTTTGACCCCTCTGTGAAGGGGTGTAGAGTTCTTCTCACTCGTATTTGCTAGTGGTGAATCATATCTATCTTTATGGTCGTTAGCCCCTACATTTTCATCGTTTGCTATAGCCCTCTCTATCTTTGTTGGCGTAACCGCCCCTTGATTGGGCGTATGTCAATGCCCGGTAGTATGAGCTACTTCCTCTGAGAATGATCACTAGCATTACCTATTGAAGACTGTCTTTTCCCCTCTTTCACGCCGACTTCCCCTAAGACCTCTTTTCACTCGGCAGTCTGTCAGAGTTAGCGCTTCGGCTCTTCTTTCTTTCTCTTTTCTTTCTATATGAGATGACTCCCCCGGTGAAAGGGGATTGAGAGCCTTTCTTTCTAAATGACTTTTCGCTCTTTTACTAGGAGAATCCAAAAGCCTTTTTAAAGTCTGTTGGAGATGCAAATGAAGCCTTGACTCTAGCTGCTCTTGGTGGTTGAGTAAGGGCATTGAGCTTAGGCCTACCCCTACTCTCAAGGTAGGGTAGTTCAGTCACCCGAGGATCACTCTCTCCAGAGCCGGGAGTGCAGCCAATTCAAAAAACCGATGAAACAAGTCTGGAGCAGCTCAGTCCAGCTAGCTTCTTTGCCAATTAGCTACGTTCGTTCCACTCCCCCTTCAGTCAAAGAGGCTGGTCACGAAATGTCTTTGTCTTCTGCCTGAAACTCAGAAGATGAATGAAGGCAATCCTTTCCTTCAAAGCAAATCCTCAGGAAAAGATCTCATGCAGAGGAGAGAGAAGAAGGAAGGTCATAGAGAACCGTTAGAAAGCCAATTATCAGCCTTAGAATCAAAGAATGATGGTCATCAGATCCGGGATAGACCGAGAGCATCATACAGCTATATGAGTCAGTACGTACCTACATTGACTACGTGAAAGCAATCAGACTCTTCATCGCTCGTATCCCATACCCCTATAATAATAATAATAATAATGGGGCTACTTCACTGGTACAGTAGATAGTTAAGAAAGAGAGCTTAAGGTGCTAACATCTAATCTCTTCTATGTCAGGTAAAGGCGTTAGCTCCCCTCGCTTCGCTCGACTTGATTCGTTTCTTTAGCTGCTACGGCATAACATCCTCCGAGACTGATGCCATATCTCAATTGCTACAGATGCCATGCTTAGAAATGAAAGATGGACTCCCTCTCCTACTACGAATGCTACGGTAGAACCTCCTACTGCTATTGCTATTGTGACTGCTTCTGGGAATTGGCATCTTTATTCAGAAGGGCCTAGCCAAGGAGGAGAGTGAATAGCTCGACCGTCAGGGGAAAGCTTTCCAATTCAATGAATGAGCTTGCGTACTCTTCTCTTCCTGCGGGACTCATTTCATTTCATTCTTGTCTGCTAAGAGACTGATTCTTCCTCACAGCTTGCATTCGATGCTTCTGATTCAACAATTCCTTCTAATCTAAAAGGGCATTCAAGGAACTACTTTCCCTGGGTCTCCACTCTGTCTTTAGGGCGGGAATGGGAGGATTCGAAACCTTCCCTTTTTCTCCTTAACCTCTATTGAAAACAGCTGCTTTGTCGGAGTAGACTATCATCGGTCAAGCACAGTTCCACCACTCGATCTGAGAGAACAGGAGATGAGAGCAAGAAAGAGAGGCTTCAAACATTCAATGAAATGAGTGGAATCGGTCATTGAAAGAGTCTTTGCTTTTTGTGGTCAATCCCTTGACTGATGCCAGCTTAGCTAACAAAGCAGCTATCTTTTCATCTTCTGGCCTTAGTTATTATAATATAATAAGTAAACTGCCCTTAAAACTCGT